AGCGACAACATTATATGTTTTACTAATTTGTTTAAGTGTAGCTACAAATGTTAATTAAATTAATTAGTTTATAGAAGTTAATTAATAAAATGCACCCTTTTAAAAAGGTTGTGTTCTTAATAAATGTTTACAGTAATAATAATATATAAATATATATAAATATATGAAAACATAAAAATATATAAATATTTATATAATGGTAAGTCATAAAATAATAATTATCTAATTATATATTAAAAGGAGCATATTTATTTGATTATAATTGCTTAAATATCTACACATCCTAGGGAATATATAAAAGCTTATAGAAAAAGAGAGAGTTAAACATAATGAATGAAGAATTTATATATTATAGAGGTGCTTTATAATTGATCTGCTAATATAATAAATTTAATTATAATACAGTGTACTATTACTAGTAAATGTATAAGGTATTTTACTTAAAGGTAAATATTTTATTAACTGTATAATATATGTAAATATTTATTAAGAAAATAAAAAAATAAAAAAGATGAAATTAAAAACTTTTTTATTAGTACCATAAGATAATTCTCTCTTTTTTAAAAATATAGAAAAAAAAAGAGAGAATTATCTTATGGTACCATCACTTAGAAAATAATGAATTAATTAATATTAAATTTAGAAATTTCATACAACCCCCTCAATTTTTATAATTATTTTAGTTTAACTAATATATTATAAGTTAAACTAAAATTTTATAAAACCATATTTTATAAATAATTGTGTTTTACGTATAATAATTTATTATATAATTAAGTTTTATATTATATTATAATTGATCCTATTTTATTGATTTTTAAAGATTATTAAAAAAAGAGTGTTTAAAGAAATTAATTAGATTTTTTGGATTTGAACCATTTTTTAAGAATAACAATTAAACTTGGGTAATCAAGGGGGATTGCTCGGTTTGGTAAGGTTGTTGGGGTTGAACGTGCGTGAAGCTATTTATGTAGTTATTAATTTCTAATTAATTATTTAATTGTTCCAATTTTATTTAATTTTTTATAAAGTTTAATTTTAGCTAAAGTTTAATTATTTTTTTATTTTACATGTAAATTTTTGTACGAGGATTAAATATTCTTAATGAGTATAAGTTTATATTCGCAGTATTTAGTATTATAGATTAATAAAAGTTTGATTTAGTAAAATATAATAGTACAGGATAAATTTGTGCCAGCATCTGCGGTTATACAAATTGTACAAATTAAATTTTTTAGTAAGTAGTTAATTTTAATTAAATTAAATTGATTTTAATTTTAGGTGAAATTTAATTTTGGTTAATTTAATTTCAGGTTGAATGATGAAGCTATTAAATTTTTGTTTTAAACTAGGATTAGATACCCTATTATTAAAATTGTAAATTAATAATACTAAGGTAGTAATTGTTATATTCTTGAAACTTAAAAAATTTGGCGGTAATTTAGTCTTTTTAGAGGAATCTGTCCCGTGATCGATAGTCCACGATAAATTTTACTAACTTTATTAGTTTATATACCGTCGTTACCAGAAAATTTTATAAGAATATAATTTTCTAAAATTATTATTATAATATATTTCAGATCAAGGTGTAGCTTATGAGTTAGAGGAGATGGATTACAATAAGAAAATTTAAACGAATAATGAGTTGAAATATTTGTTTGAAGGTGGATTTAAAAGTAATACTAATTAAATTATTAATATGATTTTAGCTCTAAATTATGCACACATCGCCCGTCGCTCTTTCTCTAAAGAAAGATAAGTCGTAACAAAGTAGGTGTACTGGAAAGTGTACCTAGAAAGATCAAATTGGAGCTTGATTAGTAAAGCATTTCATTTACATTGGAAAGTATTTTGTGCAATTCAATACAATTTGATAGGATAATATCACTTATAATAATAGTTTAAATTAATTTTTAATATAAATATTTTTAATAAATAATTTTTTAGTATTTTTAAGAAAAAATATTATGAGTTATAGAAAATTAGTACAGTAATGGAAGTATGAAATATTAATATGTTAATTTTAAAGTATAATTAATTTTTAGTACCTTTTGTATCAGGGTTTATAAATTATATAAAATATATTTTTTAATTCCCGAATTCAAAAGAGTTAATTTTATATGAGGTTTAATGTTACATAATTATTTTGAATATAAGATTAGTAATGAAATGTTAATCGTTTTTGAATATATCTGGTTTTTTAAGAATTGAATTTAATTCAGTTTACAAATTTTAATTTAATTAATTATTTAATTGAATTAAATTTGTGAAAAAATTTTATGGGGATTAGCTTATAAAATTTGATAATAAGTTATAATTTTTTGTAACAGGGAATAGGATTAGAAATTTTTATTTTTAATTAAAATGTTATAATTAACTTATTTATAAAAAAATTTTTTTCTACTTTTATTTTTATATTAAAAAATTTTTTTTAATTATTATAATAAGTTATAATGATAAAATTAGTATTATAATAAATTATTTTTATTTATTGTATAAAGATGATAATAAGGAATTCAGCAAAATTATACTCGCCTGTTTATCAAAAACATGTCTTTTTGATTATAATATAAAGTCTAATCTGCCCACTGAAAATTTTGAAGGGCCGCAGTAATTTGACTGTGCAAAGGTAGCATAATCATTTGTCTCTTAAATGGAGGCTTGTATGAATGATTGGACGAGGTATAAACTGTCTCATTATTAAAAATGTAAGAATTTAGCTTTTTAGTTAAAAGGCTGAAATAGTTTTGGAGGACGAGAAGACCCTATAGATCTTTATATAAATAAGTATTTTTTATATAAGTAAGATAAATTTAAAATTACTAAATTTATTATTTTGTTGGGGTGACAGGAAAATTAAATAAACTTTTCTTTTATAAAACACGGATTGGTGAATGAATGATCCATTATTATTGATTATAAGAACAAGTTACCTTAGGGATAACAGCGTAATTTTATTGGAGAGTTCATATTGATAATAAAGTTTGCGACCTCGATGTTGAATTAAAGAAACTTTAAAGTGCAGCAGCTTTAAAATGTAGGTCTGTTCGACCTTTAAATCTTTACATGATTTGAGTTCAGACCGGCGTGAGCCAGGTCGGTTTCTATCCTCAATTAATTATTATGGTTTAGTACGAAAGGACCAGCTATTTGAATAAAATTTTTATTTATTTGAATAAAATTAATTACTTTGGCAGATAAGTGTATTGAATTTAGAATTCATTAATGTAATTTTTTTACAAGTAATAATTTATGGAATAGATTTAATTAATATAATTTTAAGAAGTTTAGTTTTGGTTATTATGGTATTAGTAGGTGTTGCATTTTTAACTTTATTAGAGCGAAAGGTTTTAGGTTATATTCAGATTCGTAAGGGTCCTAATAAGGTTGGATTTTGTGGTGTTGTTCAACCATTAAGTGATGCTATTAAATTATTTACTAAAGAACAAACTTATCCTATTACGTCTAATTATATTAGATATTATTTTTCTCCTGTTATTAGATTGTTTTTATCTTTATTAGTTTGGATAGTTATTCCTTATAGAACTAATTTGTATAGATTTAATTTGGGTATTTTATTTTTTTTGTGTTGTACTAGAATAGGGGTTTATACTGTAATGATTGCTGGATGATCTTCAAATTCTAATTATGCTTTATTAGGTGGTCTTCGGGCAGTAGCTCAAACTATTTCATATGAGGTAAGAATGGCATTGTTATTATTGTCTTTAGTAATTTTAATTGGTGGATATAATTTAATATTATTTGAATTATATCAGGGAATTATATGATTTTTAATTTTATTTTTTCCTATTTCTTTAGCTTGAATCACTTCAATGTTGGCAGAGACTAATCGGACTCCTTTTGATTTTGCTGAGGGGGAGTCAGAATTGGTTTCTGGTTTTAATGTTGAATATAGAAGTGGAGGATTTGCATTAATTTTTATATCTGAATATGCAAGTATTTTATTTATAAGAATATTATTTTCTGTATTATTTTTAGGTTCTGGATTATTATCATTAATATTTTATATTAAATTATTATTAATTTCTTTTTTATTTATTTGGGTTCGTGGAACTTTACCACGTTATCGTTATGATAAATTGATATATCTGGCTTGGAAAAGTTATTTACCTTTATCATTAAATTTTTTAATTTTTTTTATAGGACTTAAAGTTTATTTTTTTTCTTGTTTAGCTTAGTTAAATAAAATTAGTACAAAATTAATAACAGATTTTACTATTATTTTATGTTTTCAAAACATATGCTTATTCAAGCTCATTAATTAATAAATTAATTTATCTCATAATTTGTGGACTAATGGATTAATTAAGTAATATGAAAAATATATTACTGTTAAGATTTGTCCAGTTAAGATATAAGGATCTTCAACGGGTCGTGCTCCAATTCATGTTAATAAAATTACTGTAATCACTATAAATCAGAATAAGATTTGGTTAATAGGATAAAATTGTAATCCTCGAAAGTTACTTATAAAGTAAAATGGTAAAATAAATAAAATTGCAATAGATATAACTAAAGCAATAACTCCACCTAACTTATTAGGAATGGAGCGTAAAATAGCATAAGCAAAAAGAAAATATCATTCTGGTTGGATGTGGACTGGAGTAACCAGAGGATTTGCCGGAATAAAATTATCAGGGTCTCCTAAACCATAAGGAGAGTATAGGGTAATTATAATTAATATTAATGTTATTAGAATGAATCCTACTATATCTTTAAATGAAAAATATGGATGAAACGGAATTTTGTCAATATTTCTATTGATTCCCAGGGGATTATTAGAACCTGTTTGATGAAGGAATAATAAATGAATTATTGTAGCTGCAGCTACAATAAAAGGTAAAAGAAAATGAAAAGTAAAGAATCGAGTTAGTGTAGCGTTATCAACGGCAAATCCTCCTCATAATCATTGTACTAGGGTTGTACCTAGATACGGGATTGCTGAAAGAAGATTTGTAATGACAGTAGCTCCTCAGAATGATATTTGTCCTCATGGTAGAACATAACCTATAAATGCTGTTGCTATAACTAGGAATAGAATAATAACACCAATTATTCATGTATGTATAAATAAATAGGAGCTGTAATATATACCTCGCCCAATATGAAGATAGATGCAAATAAAAAAGAATGAAGCTCCATTAGCATGAAGAGTACGGAGTAATCATCCATAATTTACATCTCGGATAATGTGTGTTACTCTATTAAAGGCTATATTAATGTCAGCGGTGTAATGTATTGCTAAGAATAGTCCTGTGGCAATTTGAATAATTAAGCATAAACCTAATAAAGAGCCAAAGTTTCATCATGCTGAAATATTTAAAGGTGCTGGTAGATCTACTAATGCATTATTAGCAATTTTAAATAATGGATGGGAGGTTCGTATAGGTTTATTTAACATTAGTTTATTTGACGGAGAGGTCCGTGTCTAATTTTTGTAATTTTTACAATAATAATAAGTGTTAATAAAAGATAATTTATTATTATGATTGTAATATTTATAGTAGGATAATTATATAGTTTAATAAGATTAATTTCAGTTTCTGAGAAATTTAAATTAGTATTATTTTGGAATACTAGTGTTTCATGGTTATTATTGAATATAAATAGTTGATCAATATAATATAATATTATTATTGAGATTCTAACAAATATAATTGAGAAAAATAATCAGTTTATTGATACTGAAAATAATTCATTTGATGCTAGGCTAGTTATATAAATAAATAGTACTAGTATTCCTCCTAATATAATTAGGAATAAAATGTAGGAAAATCAGTATGAATAAGAATATAGTCCACAGATTAAACTAATAATAATTGTTTGAATAAGAAGAATTAATCCTATGGCTATAGGGTGTTTGGTATTAATAAAATTAATAGAAATAATAATATTTAATAAATTAAGTATAATATCAGAGAGTAGTTTAATAAAAATAGTAATTTTGGAGATTATTGATAAAGAATTTCTTTTTCTCTGAAGATTTAGAAGCAACCCTTATTTTTGGCTTACAAGACCACTGTTTTTGTTAAACTACTAAAACTAATGATAAATTTAGTTGTAATTTTAATATTTATTTCTGGATGTTTATCTTATAGATTGAAGCGTAAACATTTACTTAGAATATTAATTAGTTTAGAATACATTGTTATTAGATTATTTTTTTTAATAATTATAAATTTAATAAATTATAGTTTTGAGAATTTTTTTACAATAATTTTTTTAACTTTCAGAGTGTGCGAGGGGGCTTTAGGTTTAGGAATTTTAGTAATAGTAGTTCGTACACATGGAAATGATTTTTTTCAGTCATTAACAAGATTATACTAGAATGGTAAAATTTATATTAATAATTATATTTATAAGCCTTTTAGCTTTATTAAAAAATACGTACTGATTAGTTCATTTTATATTGTTTTTGAGAAGATTAATATTTATAATATTAATTCAACCAAGTTGACTATTTGGTTATATTAGTTATTTTATAGGAATAGATTTGATTTCTTACGGATTAATTTTATTAAGATTTTGGATTTGTTCATTAATATTATTAGCTAGAGAATCTATTTTTTGTTATAAGTATTCAGTTAATTTATTTTTATTAAGAATTATTATTCTAATATTAATATTATATTTAACTTTTTCTTCCATAAATTTATTTTATTTTTATTTATTTTTTGAATCAAGATTGATTCCTACTTTATTTTTAATTGTTGGTTGAGGATATCAACCTGAGCGGTTACAAGCTGGTGTATATTTATTGTTCTATACATTATTTGCTTCTTTACCAATATTAGTAAGAATTTTTTTTTTATTTAGAAATCTAATAAGTTTAAGATATATTATATTTGTTGAAAATTTTAGTATTAATTTTTTGTTTTATTTAAGAATTTTATTTGCTTTTTTAGTAAAGATACCAATATTTTTATTACATTTATGATTACCAAAGGCTCATGTTGAAGCTCCTATTTCTGGTTCAATGATTTTAGCGGGTATTATATTAAAATTAGGAGGTTATGGAATACTTCGGGTAGTAAAATTAATTTCTTCAATTGGTATAAATTTAAATATTATTTGGGTAAGAATTTCTTTGGTAGGGGGAGTTTTAGTTAGATTAATTTGTTTACGTCAGGTAGATATAAAATCATTAATTGCTTATTCTTCTGTATCTCATATAAGACTTGTAATTGCTGGTGTTATGACTATAAATTATTGAGGTTATTGTGGTTCTTATGCATTAATAATTGGACATGGATTATGTTCTTCTGGTATATTTTGTTTAGCAAATATAAGATATGAGCGAAGAGGAAGACGAAGATTATTAATTAATAAAGGTATAATAAATTTTATACCTAGAATATGTTTATGGTGATTTTTGTTAAGATCTTCTAATATAGCAGCTCCACCTTCTCTAAATTTGTTAGGTGAAATTAGATTATTAAATAGTTTAGTTGGCTGATCATGAACTACTGTTTTTTCATTATCTTTATTATCATTTTTTAGAGCTGCATATACTTTATATTTATATTCTTACAGTCAACATGGTGAGTATTACTCTGGATTTTATAGAAGATTTAATGGAAATTTGCGAGAATTTTTATTACTAATATTACATTGATTTCCATTAAATGTTTTAATTTTAAAAGGAGAATTAATAATATTATGATTATATTTAAATAGTTTAAGAAAAAATTTTGATTTGTGGTGTCAAAGATATGAATAATTCATTTTAAATTATTATTTCTATTTGTTTTATTTCTTTTATAAGTTTATTAAGAGTATCAGTTTCTACATTTTTAATTTGTTTATATTTTATTATTAATGATTTGGTTATATTTATTGAATGGGAAATTTTAACTTTAAATTCAACAGTGATTGTAATAACTATTTTATTAGATTGGATATCTTTATTATTTATAAGATTTGTTTTATTTATTTCTTCAATAGTGATTTATTACAGAGATGATTATATGGAGGGAGATGAAAATTTAGATCGTTTTATTTTATTAGTTTTAATATTTGTTTTATCTATAGTTTTTTTAATTATTTCTCCTAATTTAATTAGAATTTTATTAGGTTGGGATGGTTTAGGTTTAGTTTCTTATTGTTTAGTTATTTATTATCAAAATGTAAAATCTTATAATGCTGGAATAATTACTGCTTTAACTAATCGGATTGGGGATGTAGCTTTATTAATATCAATTGCTTGAATATTAAATTATGGAAGATGAAATTATATTTATTATTTAGATTGTATAAAAACTGATTTTATTATAATAATTATTTCTTGATTAATTGTCTTAGCTGCAATGACTAAGAGAGCACAAATTCCTTTTTCATCATGGTTGCCTGCAGCAATAGCAGCTCCTACACCTGTATCTGCTTTGGTTCATTCTTCAACTTTAGTAACGGCTGGTGTTTATTTGTTAATTCGTTTCAATTTTGCTTTTATAAATACATATTTAAGAAAGGTTTTGTTATTATTATCTGTATTAACTATATTTATAGCAGGTTTAGGAGCTAATTATGAATTTGATTTAAAAAAAATTATTGCTTTATCAACGTTAAGTCAGCTGGGATTAATAATGAGAATTCTTTCAATAGGTTTTTATAATTTGGCTTTTTTTCATCTCTTAAGACATGCTTTATTTAAGGCTTTATTATTTATATGTGCTGGTTCGGTTATTCATAATATGAAAAATACACAAGATATTCGTTATATAGGGGGTTTAATTAAAATAATGCCTTTAACTTGTTCATGTTTAAATGTGGCAAATTTGGCTTTATGTGGGATACCTTTTTTGGCTGGATTTTATTCAAAGGATTTAATTCTGGAATTGTTATTAATAAGAGAAGTTAATTTTTTAATTTTTATTTTATATTTTCTTTCTACAGGATTAACTGTTTGTTATTCAATACGATTAATGTATTATTCTATAACTGGAGATTTTAATTTTTTAAGATTACATAGAATTAGTGATGGTTATTGAATTATGTTGAAAGGAATATTAGGTTTATTATTTTTGGCTATTATGGGGGGAAGTTTATTAAGTTGATTAATTATCCCCAGACCTTATATGATTTGTTTACCTTTGGAATTAAAATTTTTAACTTTAATAGTTAGTTTATTTGGTGGATTATTGGGATATGAATTATTTCAATTCAAAATTAGTTGAAATTTAATTATAATAAAAAGATATAATTTAACTAATTTTTTAGGTAATATGTGATTTATACCTACTTTATCAACATCTTTGTTAAATTATTCTAGATTAGTAGTAGGGGGATTAGTAACTAAGAATATTGATCAAGGTTGGAATGAATATTATGGTGCACAATCAATTTATTCAATTTTTAGTAGTGCTTCACAAATAAATAGTTATTTATTTATAAATAATTTTAAAATTTATTTAGTAAGATTTATTTTGTGGGTAATTATTTTAGTTTTTTTAATATTATTATATTTAAATAGCTTAATTAAAGCATAACATTGAAGATGTTAGGATAGTTATAAAACTTTTAAATATTTATAAAAACTAATGTTTTATTTGTACAATGAAAATGTAATGTTTTTATTAAACTATATAAATAGAAATATTAATGGAATTAAACCACTAAAGAAAAAAGTTAGCAGCTTCTTCTTGATCAACATATTTCTTTAATCGGAATATTATGTAATTCAATTCTATCATTAACAGTGATATACCTCTATTTTGGTTTCAATTAATAAGTTAGGGTGGTATACACCAGAGGATTAGGTCGAAACTAATTGTGATTTTTCACTTCAAACTTGAGAAAAATTGATGAGTCAATACCTTTTGAATGCAAATCAAATATTATAATTAACTATATTCCCAGTTTGCTCATTCAAGAGCTCCTTGATTTCATTCATGGTATAATCCAATTAATAAAATAGTAAGAAAAATAATAGATGAGAAAAATCAAATTATCAAATTAGAAAATTTAATAATAATTATAATAGGTAAAAGCAGGGCAATTTCTACGTCAAAAATCAGGAAAATAATTGCAATTAAGAAAAAATGAAGTGAAAATGGGATTCGAGCAGAACATTTTGGATCAAATCCACATTCAAAAGGTGAATTTTTTTCACGATCATGAAAAGATTTTTTTGATAAGAATGATGCTAATAGTATTGTAATAATACTAATTAATATAATAATTGTTCTTGTTATTATTATTTTTATAATTATTTATACTAAAACTATTTAGTCCTTTTGATTGGAAGTCAAATATACTTATATACTATATAAATATTATCCACCTCATCAGTAGATGGAAATATAAAGGAATAGTCATACTACATCAACAAAATGTCAGTATCATGCTGCAGCTTCAAATCCAAAGTGATGATTAGAAGAGAAATGGAAATTAATATGACGAATAAAACACACTAAAAGGAAAGTTGTTCCAATAATAACATGAAGTCCATGAAATCCTGTTGCTATAAAAAATGTTGATCCATAAACAGAGTCTGCAATGGTAAAAGGAGCTTCAATATATTCATATGCTTGAAGTATAGTAAAATATAAACCCAGTAAAATTGTGAAGAATAGTCCTTGAGCAGTTTGGGTATAATTATTACTTATAAGACTATGATGTGCTCATGTAATTGTAATTCCTGAAGATAACAAAATTACAGTATTAAGAAGAGGAATTTCAATTGGATTAAATGGGATAATTCCCGCAGGTGGCCATGATATTCCAATATCAATAGCAGGTGATAATCTACTATGGAAAAATGCTCAGAAGAATCTTACAAAAAAGAATACTTCTGAAATAATGAATAGAATTATTCCCCATCGTAAACCAAAAATAACATTAGAAGTATGTAAGCCTTGAAAAGTTCTTTCTCGGATTACATCACGCCATCATTGAATTATTGTTAAAATAATAATTAGGTTACCCAAAATGAGAAGGGATCTATCAAATTGATGAAATCATTTAATTATACCTGATGTTGTAGTTATTGCAGCTAAAGCTCCGGTTAGAGGTCATGGGCTATAATCTACTAAATGATAAGGATGATTTTGTGTTGACATTAGTTTACTTCTCTAGAATATAATGTACTTAAGACAGCAAAAACATAGGATTGAATAATAGCTACAGCTGATTCTAGTATTAAAAGAGCAATTTGTGCTAGAATTAAAATATTAATTATTAAAATGTTAAGAGAGGGTCCTGTTCTTCCAAGAAGTGTTAAAAGTAAATGCCCTGCAATTATGTTTGCAGCAAGTCGTACTGCCAAGGTTCCAGGTCGAATTAAGTTTCTAATAGTTTCAATGCATACTATAAATGGTATTAAAGGTGCAGGTGTTCCTTGTGGAACAAGATGGGCAAATATATAGGTAGAATGATTAATTCATCCATAAAGTATAAATCTTAATCATAAAGGTAATGCTAGGGATAAGGTTATTACTATATGACTGGTTCTAGTAAAAATATAGGGGAATAATCCTATAAAATTATTGAATATAATGAATGAGAATAATGAAACAAAGATAAAAGTTCTTCCATTTTTTCCTGAAGGTCCTAGTAAGGTTTTAAATTCTTTGTGAAGTGTTGATAAAATATTAAATCATAGAATTTGGAAGCGGGATGGGATTAATCAGAATGGTATAGGGATAATAATTAATCCAATTATTGATCTTAATCAATTAAGGGATAAATTTAGGATATTTGTAGAGGGATCAAATATTGAGAATAAATTGCTTATCATTTTCAAATTAAGTTATTTTTTTTAAATGATTTAAGTTCAGTTAAATGAATAGGTTTATTAATTGTAATATAATAATTTATAATACAGATTATAATTAATATAAAAATGAAGAATATAAATAAGATTCATCATGATAAAGGACTTATTTGTGGGATCAAAAAGTATTAGATTTAACTAGTAATTTTAATATGACATATTAATGTTATTATTTAACTAACTTTTTCATCAGAAGTAAGTGCTAAATTACTATAAATTGGTTTAAGAGACCATTACTTGCTTTCAGCCATCTAATGATAGGATTCTTTTAATTCAAAGAATAAATGTTATTATTGGAATACTTTCAATAACAATAGGTATAAAACTATGGTTAGCTCCACAAATTTCTGAACATTGTCCAAAAAATACTCCCGGTCGGTTAACTAGAAAATTAGTTTGATTTAGACGGCCAGGTGTTGCATCAACTTTTACACCTAGAGCTGGAATAGTTCATGAATGAATTACATCTGCTGCTGATACTAAAACTCGGATTTGAGATCTTATAGGAAGTGTAGTTCGATTATCAACGTCAATAAGCCGAAATCCATTAATAGATAATTCATTAGTTGGGATTATATAAGTGTCATGTTCAATAGTAGTAAAATCTGAATATTCATATCTTCAATATCATTGGTGACCAATAGATTTTAAAGTTAATGTTGGATTACCAATTTCGTCAAGAAGATAAAGAAGTTTAAGTGATGGTAGTGCAATAAAAATTAAAGTAATAGCTGGTAAAACAGTTCAAATTACTTCAATAAGCTGTCCTTCTAATAAATACCGATTGGTAAATTTATTAAAGAAAAGAGTAATCATTAGATAACCAACTATAATAGTAATTATAGTTAAAATTAGTAAGGTGTGGTCATGAAAAAAAATTAATTGTTCTATAAGAGGTGATGCACTATTTTGTAAGGACAAATCAGATCATGTTGCCATTTTATTTTCTAATAAAAGGGTCCCTTTATATATAATGCTTAAAATTATTGCACTAATCTGCCATATTAGAAGTTAGTTAGGATAGGAAGTTCAGAATATCTATGTTCTGCTGGTGGATAATTTTGTAATCATTCAATGGATGAATTAAGTTGCGAAGGAAAAACGATAACTCGTTTTGAATATATTCTTTCTCATATAATAAAGAAGAAAAACAAAACTCCAATAAAGGAGATAATTGATCCTATAGATGACACAACATTTCATGAAGAATAAGCATCTGGATAATCAGAGTAACGTCGAGGTATACCACTAAGTCCAAGAAAATGTTGTGGGAAAAATGTTAAATTTACTCCAATAAATATTACTAAAAATTGAATTTTTAATCAAAGATTATTTATAGTTAAGCCCGTAAATAAAGGGTATCAGTGAATAAAACCTCCTATAATAGCAAATACGGCTCCTATTGAAAGAACATAATGAAAATGAGCAACTACATAATAAGTATCATGTAGAATAATATCAATAGATGAATTAGCTAAAACAACTCCAGTCAGCCCTCCTACAGTAAATAAAAATACAAACCCTAAAGCTCATAAGAGGGCAGGGGAATAAGTAAATTGTCTACCATGAAGAGTAGCCAATCAACTAAAAACTTTAATACCTGTTGGTACAGCAATAATTATTGTTGCTGAAGTAAAATAAGCTCGTGTATCAACATCTATACCAACAGTAAATATATGATGTGCTCATACAACAAACCCTAATAGTCCAATAGCTAATATAGCATAAATTATTCCTAAGGCACCAAATGTTTCTTTTTTTCCTCTTTCTTGAGCAATAATATGACTAATTATTCCAAATCCAGGTAAAATTAAAATATATACTTCAGGATGACCAAAAAATCAGAATAAGTGCTGGTAAAGAATAGGATCCCCGCCTCCTGCAGGGTCAAAAAAAGATGTATTAATATTACGGTCGGTTAATAGTATAGTAATTGCACCTGCTAATACTGGTAAGGATAATAAAAGTAGAATGGCTGTAATTACAACTGATCATACGAATAAAGGTATACGATCTAAAGTTATATAAGATAATCGTATATTAATTACTGTTGTAATAAAATTTACTGCACCTAGAATTGATGATACACCAGCTAAATGTAATCTGAAAATGGCTAGATCTACTGATGCTCCTGCATGGGCAATACCAGAGGATAGTGGAGGATAAACGGTTCAACCTGTACCAACTCCGCTTTCTACAATTCTTGAAGCAAGTAATAAAGTAAGCGAAGGGGGAAGTAATCAAAAACTTATATTATTTATTCGTGGAAAAGCTATATCTGGAGCTGCAAGTATTAATGGAACTAATCAATTACCAAAACCTCCAATTATAATTGGTATAACTATAAAAAAAATTATAATAAAGGCATGAGCAGTTACAATAACATTGTAAATTTGGTCATCACCAATTAATGAACCAGGTTGACCAAGTTCTGCTCGAATAAGAAGTCTAAGACTTGTTCCAACAAGTCCAGATCATACACCAAATACAAAGTAAAGAGTTCCAATGTCCTTATGGTTAGTTGAGAATAATCATCGTCGCGTTAATGGTAAGATGACTGAAACTTAGGTGATAAACTGTAAATTTATTTATGAGATAAAAATCTCTCTTACTAAGATTTAAAGGATAAAACCAATATTTACAGCTTTGAAGGCTATTAGTTTGATTAACTTAAAATCTTACGGAAAGGCTTTGTATTCAATAATGATTTTAAATTGCAAATTTAAAGGTGAATAAAATTTTCCTAAGCTTAAAAAATTCTATAAATAAAAATAATAATAATTAGGAGGAACAAGGATATAAAATTTATAATTAAGAAAAATGGATTGATAGAAAATGATTCATTTTTATTTCATGAAATTATTGATGAATTGATCGTTAAGGCTGAATAAGTAATTCGTACATAAAAGAATAATGTTAATAGAGTAAAAATTACTATTACAGAAATAATGAAGGTATATGTTAATCTTAGGTTTTGGATAATTAGTCATTTAGGTAAAAATCCTGTAAAAGGTGGTAAACCCCCTAAAGATAAAAAATTACAAAATAAAAGAAATTTATTAATAGGGTCATTATTAAATGTTGAAAAAAGTTGATTAAAATAAAAAATATTTAATTCATTAAAAGTAAGAATAATAGATAAAGAAATTATTACATAAATTAAAAAGTAAGTAATTCAATAATTCAATGAAATAAGTAGGCTACTTAGTATTCACCCGATGTGATTAATAGATGAATATGCCATTAATCTTCGAAGATTAATTTGATTAAGACCTCCAATTGAGCCTAAAATAATTCTAGTTACAATAATAAAACAGATGAATTTAAAATTAAGACAATATGAAACAAGAATGAATGGGGCAATTTTTTGCCAAGTTATTAAAATAAGACTATTTAATCATGTTAATCCTTCTATAACTTCTGGAAATCAAAAATGAAAAGGTGCAGCTCCTATTTTTAGCAGAAGGGATGAATCAAGAATAATTTCTATTATTTGTCTAATGTTGTAATTTGTAATTATAAGAATTGAGAATAAAAGTATGCTTGATGCAATAGCTTGGGAAAGAAAATATTTAAGAGCGGATTCTGCTGCTGTTAAGTTTTTATCTTCAGAAATTAGTGGGATAAAAGATATTAAATTGATTTCTAATCCTATTCAAGCTCCAATTCATGAATTTGAGGAAATTGAGATGAATGTACCAATAATTAATGTAGTTAAAAAAAGAGTGATATTAATATTTTTAGTTATTAAAAAGAAAAGGGGTTGTACCTTTATAAATGGGGTATGAACCCAGTAGCTTGTTTAGCTTATCTTTTTGTACTTACATTTTAGTATAAGAGGTACATTGGCTTTTGATGCTAAAAGGAATAGTTTAATTCTATTAAATGTTTACATAAAAATGTTTATTTAAAGGAATACTATTTGCTAAACTTGCCATATATTATAAAACATGGGGGGGGGGGAGTTCCCTATGAGTATAATTAATGAAGATACTATTCAGTATTTTATTTATCCTATCAAGATAATCCTTTAGTCAGGCACTTCATT